TTGTGAGACTGCTCATTCTTTTATATAGTAGTTGCTATTTCACGGCTTCTATAAGACTGCTCATTCTTTTATATAGTAGTTGCTATTTCACGGCTTCTATAAGACTGCTCATTCTTTTATATAGTAGTTGCTATTTCACGGCTTCTATAAGACTGCTCATTCTTTTATATAGTAGTTGCTATTTCACGGCTTCTATAAGACTGCTCATTCTTTTATATAGTAGTTGCTATTTCACGGCTTCTATAAGACTGCTCATTCTTTTATATAGTAGTTGCTATTTCACGGCTTCTATAAGACTGCTCATTCTTTTATATAGTAGTTGCTATTTCACGGCTTCTATAAGACTGCTCATTCTTTTATATAGTAGTTGCTATTTCACGGCTTCTATAAGACTGCTCATTCTTTTATATAGTAGTTGCTATTTCACGGCTTCTATAAGACTGCTCATTCTTTTATATAGTAGTTGCTATTTCACGGCTTCTATAAGACTGCTCATTCTTTTATATAGTAGTTGCTATTTCACGGCTTCTATAAGACTGCTCATTCTTTTATATAGTAGTTGCTATTTCACGGCTTCTATAAGACTGCTCATTCTTTTATATAGTAGTTGCTATTTCACGGCTTCTATAAGACTGCTCATTCTTTTATATAGTAGTTGCTATTTCACGGCTTCTATAAGACTGCTCATTCTTTTATATAGTAGTTGCTATTTCACGGCTTGTTGTGGGGTTATGCACTGCCGCCGGGGTTACTAGTTATATATTTCATGATTTTGAAATTATGCACTGCCGCCGGGGTTACTAGTTATATATTTCATGATTTTGAAATTATGCACTGCCGCCGGGGTTACTAGTTATTTTTGTGATTGATAGTTGATGAATAAATAATTAAATGTGATATTTGATGCATTCGGTAGGGGAGTTCCATTAAAAATTCTGTTCGTTCATGCGATTTTATGCATATAAAAGTGATGAATTGTTTGGATTTTAGATGGAACTCCAGCGGTGTTGACATAAAAAATGGAAGATGCAATAAAGATGTGATAAAGATGTAATTAAGATGCAAGGGGTGGTGGGGGAGAAGTGGTATTGGGTTTCTGTAGTTGAAATTTACAACGGCGATTTTTCAGGTCGTAGGTTTTGGAGAGAAGCCAAGCAGAAATTGTAATGACTTACTTTGTTGTTCTCTTGGGAGTTGGGTTTGTTTTAGGGGGGTTAGCGGTGGCATCTAATCCGTCGCCTTATTATGGAGTGGTTGGGTTAGTACTGGGGTCTGTTATAGGATGTGGGTGGTTAGTGAGTTTGGGGGTGCCGTTTGTGGCCCTAGTATTGTTTATAGTGTATTTGGGTGGTATGTTAGTGGTCTTTGTTTATTCGGTATGTATGGCGGCAGACCCTTTTCCGGAGGCTTGGGGGGATTGGCGGGTTTTGGGCTATGGAGTGGGGATGGTTTTAGTGCTTGCTGTGGGGGTGGTTGTAGGTGGGGTGGAGTGGTGGAAGGTTGGGGTGGTTACTGTTGATGGCAGTGGTAGTTTTGTAGGGCGGTTAGATTTTAGTGGTGTTGCTATGTTTTATTCGTGGGGTGTGGGTATGTTTTTGGCAGCGGGATGGGGGTTGTTATTGACGCTGTTTGTTGTGCTAGAGCTTGTACGGGGGTTGTCTTGTGGAGCGATTCGGGCGGTTTAAAGGGGAGGAGGTCAGAAAATAGTTTAATGTAAAATACCAGCTTTGGGAGTTGGTGATAAAGGTTTAAGTCCTTTTTTTCTGAGGTTGAGGTAGTGAAAAGGTGACGAACGATGATGATGAAATGACGAACGATGATGATGAAATGACGAACGATGATGATGATGAAATGACGAACGATGATGATGAAATGACGAACGATGATGATGAAATGACGAACGATGATGATGATGAAATGACGAACGAAAAAAGTTTGATTTTTAATGGAATTCCAGTACTTTTGACAAAAAAAAATGTAAAAAATGTGAATAAAATTTGTGCAAAAAACCAAAAATAGTGGAAATAATGATGATAAAATATGTCTAACGAGCATTCACTAAATAGCACCTATAAAGGTAGTCTGTGGAGGTTCCATAACCAAGTGTTTAGCATTTGCATAATCATGCCAGATAACAAGGTTATAGTACACAACCGTCTCATTAAACATTCCTTGCAAGCCGAGAAATAGCACGAGGGCCAAATGCTCCTGACCAGTGCATCAGAGCCAGATAACAATCTGAGTCGCGCGCAGACCGTATCATTGAGCGGCGCCTGAAGTAGACGGGAAATTGACCGAGGACCATCGAGCCCACGTCTTAAACCAACTGCTCATGAACCCATATGTGAGGGCCACCTGTGAAGTTACCCAGAAAAAAAAGAGAACCAACAGAGAAAAACCACTTGAGTGATCCGATTCAAGCGGCCAAGTAGTACCTGAAATAGCTTAGCATCTCTGAAAGGCAATACCAAGGGATTAATCAAGTTACGGCCCTGAAGTAGGAACCAGAGGCTCCAAAGAGCAAGGAGTGCTAGGGGTTTAGGGGGAAAGTAAGATCCTGAAGCTGGGCGTGTAGGACCTATACGTGCACCGGGTAGATGATCTCTCTGGGACAGAACGATTAATAGATAACCTGGCGTCTCTTGGTTAGCTAACGAGAGAGGTAATGGAAAGGCATAGGTAAAGGTAGAGATCTCGCATAAATATGACTTATAATCACCGCAGTCTCACTGTTACGTAGTGAATATTCATGGAGTGAATCAAGTTATACGCAGAAACCCCACCTTTGGCATGGGTTTAGTCCTGGGGACAGGAGTATGTCTGAAAGATCATGGAGTGTTAACCGGCCCTTGAATGTAGGATGTGGAGTGCCATAGTATGTCCATGTAGTATAATACATTATGTCTATAATACATACATTATATGTCCTTGCATGAAGTAAATATAATGTAATAGTATAGTGGAATATAAATGAATGTACAATAGTACATAGTGGGGGGGGAGGGGGGGGGCAAGTGTGTTTTAGTAGGAGGGTTCGTAGTAAAAATTTGGCAATAATGGCCCTTAAGGGCCGGGAACTCTAAGAAGGGGTAAGCCTTCAGTCTTTGGTTTACAAGACCAATGTTTTTATAAACTATTAGAGTATTTAGTGGTTGAGGAGTTTGTTTTCTAGTGCTCCAGTTAAGGGAAAGAGGGCTAAGAGGATAAAGAAGTATGTGAGGGAGGCTAGTTGGCCAATAATAATAAAGGGGTGTTCTACTGGCTGGCTGCCGATTCATGTGAGAATGAGGAGGTTGGCGACTAGGGTTCAGAATAGCATTTGGGAGAGGGGTCGGAAGGTTATTGTGCGTTGTTTGGATTTGTGCAGGAATGGAAGTAAGAATAGGATTAATACGGAGGCTGCTAGGGCTAGTACTCCTCCTAGTTTGTTAGGGATTGAGCGTAGGATGGCGTATGCGAATAGGAAGTATCATTCTGGTTTAATATGTGGGGGTGTGGTTAGTGGGTTTGCTGGAGTGAAATTTTCTGGGTCCCCTAGTAGGTTGGGGGCAAATAGGGCTAGGGTTGTTAGTGGAAGGAGTATTAGAATGAATCCTAGAATATCTTTTAGGGAGAAATATGGGTGGAATGGGATCTTGTCGCAGTTTGAGATAATGCCTAGGGGGTTATTTGAACCGGATTCGTGAAGGAAGGTGAGGTGGATTATGGTGAGACTTGCGATTAAGAATGGGAGTAAGAAGTGGAGGGTGAAGAATCGGGTGAGGGTGGGGTTGTCTACGGAGAATCCCCCCCAGGCTCATTCTACGATGGTTTGTCCGATGTATGGGATGGCTGAGAATAGGTTGGTGATGACTGTAGCTCCTCAGAATGATATCTGGCCTCATGGGAGTACATAGCCTACGAAGGCGGTTGCTATAAGGGTGAGTAGTAAGATAATTCCTGTGTTTCAGGTTTCCTTGTATAGGTATGAGCCGTAGTAAAGGCCTCGGCCAATGTGTAGGTAGATGCAAATGAAGAAGAAGGATGCTCCGTTGGCATGGAGGTTACGAATTAGTCACCCGTACTGTACGTTTCGGCATGTATGGGCTACGGATGAGAAGGCTAGGGTGGTGTCTGCAGTGTAGTGAGCTGCTAGTAGGAGGCCAGTTAGGATTTGTGTTAGTAGGCAGATTCCTAGTAGGGATCCGAAATTTCATCAGATGGAGATGTTTGATGGGGTGGGCAAGTCGATTAGGGAGTTGTTGATTATTTTGAGTAGGGGGTGAGATTTTCGGGGATTTGGGGCCATTAGTTATGAGTTAGTGGGCTGATAGAAGGATGAGGATGGTGGATAGGGCGAAGGTTCCTAGGTAGGTTTTGAGTAGTCCGGTGTGTAGGGGGGTTGAGGTTTTGGTTGCTGTGAGTTGTAGGTCGGCAACTCCTTCAGGGCCTATTTTTTTGTATCAGGATAGGTCGATTAGATGAGAGGCGATTTTCTGTCCGCTGTTTAGTAGGGTTATGGAGCTGAGACGGTGTATTAGGGGGTTGAAGTAGCCTAGTATGGAGGAGAAATTTAGGTATGTGGTTTGTTTTGGTTGTGTTAGGGTGTGTGTGATGGTTGAGAGTTCTAGGGCTAGGATGATGCCTAGGGTAGTGACGATGATTGCAGCGGTTTTTGTAAGGGTTGGTATGGTTATTGGGAGTGTTTTTGTGGGGGGAATGTATGATGTGATGAGTAGGCCTGCTATAATACTGCCTAGGGCGAGGCGGGTGATTGGATTAATGAGTGTGGGGGTGTTTTCGTTTATGGGTGTGATTGTGGGTGTACGGGGAAATCCTGTTTGGACTAGTAAGGTTATGCGTAGGCTGTATGTTGCGGTGAATGATGTTGCTAGGAGTGTTAGGAGTAGGGCTCAAGCATTTAGGTGGGAGGTGTTTAGGCTTTCAATAATTGGGTCTTTTGAGTAGAATCCTGCTAGGAAGGGTGTTCCTATTAAGGCTAGGTTTCCGATGGTTAGGCAGGTGGTGGTTGTTGGGAGTGTCTTTTGGAGGCCGCCTATTTTTCGGATGTCTTGTTCTCCATTGAGGGCATGGATGATTGACCCTGAACAAAGAAATAACATGGCTTTGAAGAAAGCATGGGTTGAAATGTGGAAAAAGGCTAGTTGGGGTAGGTTTAATCCGATGGTAACTATTATTAGTCCGAGTTGGCTGGATGTGGAGAAGGCAATGATTTTTTTGATGTCGTTTTGTGTTAGGGCACAGGTGGCAGCAAATAATGTGGATAGGGCGCCTAAGCATAGGCATAGGGTGAGGGCGGTTTGGTTGGTGGCGAGTAGTGGGTGGGTGCGGATTAGTAGGAAAATTCCGGCTACTACTATGGTGCTGGAGTGGAGTAGGGCGGAGACTGGGGTTGGTCCTTCTATGGCGGCTGGTAGTCATGGGTGTAGGCCAAATTGGGCAGATTTTCCTGTGGCTGCTAGGATGAGGCCTAGTAGTGGGATGGTTGGGGTTTGGTTGGGGGAGATGGCTTGTTGGATTTCTCAGGTGTTTGTTGTGGAGGCTAGGTATATTATGCTTAGGATTAGGCCGATATCTCCAATTCGATTGTAAAGTACGGCTTGGAGTGCAGCGGTGTTGGCCTCTGCACGTCCTTGTCATCAGCCAATTAGTAGGAAGGATATGATGCCGACTCCTTCTCAGCCAATGAATAGTAGGAATAGGTTGTTGGCGATTGTTAGGGTTAGTATGGCGATTAAGAATATTAGGAGGAAGGAGAAGAATTTTGTGATGTGGGGTTCTGATGCTATATATCATGAGGCGAACTGTAGAATGGATCATGTTACGAATAGTGCAATGGGGAAAAATATTATAGAGTACTGGTCGATTTTGAAGCTGAGGGGGATTTTGAAGTTTGTGATGAATTTTCATTCTCAATGGGAGATGATGCTTTCGGACCCTGAGTATATGAAGAGAGATATTGGGATTAGGCTGGTTAGGAATGCGGTTTTGATAGTGCGGGTGATGGTGGTTGGAGAGGTTAGGTAGGGGGTTGGTAGTAATAGAAGGAGGATTGGTGTTAGGATGGTTGAAAGTGTTAGGAGTATAGAGGTGTTAAGGAGTAGTGCTGTTTCCATTACTTTTACTTGGATTTGCACCAAGATGGGTGGTTCCTAAGACCAGTGGATTGCTTTTATCCTTTAAAAGTTAAGGGGACTGAGGCTTTAAACTCAGATGCAGGAATTAGCAGTTCTTGCTGGTTGAACTTCCCCTCGGCAAGTAAGAAGGGTCTAACTTCTATTTTTAGGATCACAGCCTAATGTTTGGGTTGAAACTATACTTGCATAAGGGTATTCCTGAGATTATTTCTGGTTTTATGATTAGGAGTATTAGGGGGGTGATGTGTAGGGTTATTAGGAGGTGCTCTCGTGTGTTTGAGTTTTGTAGTGAAGTAATGTGAGTTGGTAGTGTACCTCGTTGGGTTGATAGTAGTATGTATAGGGTGTATGAGGCGGTTAGTATGGTTGCGGCTCCTGTTAGGATAATAGTTAGGGTAGATCAGTTGAATAGAGCAGTTATGATGGTTAGCTCTGCTATTAGGTTTGTGGTTGGTGGTAGAGCCATGTTTGTGAGGTTGGCCAATAGTCATCAGGTAGCTGTAAGTGGTATGAGGGGCTGTAGGCCTCGTGTTAGGAGTAGAATTCGGCTGTGGGTGCGTTCGTAAGTTGAGTTTGCTAGGCAGAATAGTATAGAGGAGGTGAGGCCGTGTGAGATTATTAGGATTATTGCTCCTGAAAATGATCACTGGGTTTGTAGGATGCATGCGGCGACGACTAAGCCTATGTGGCTTACGGAGGAGTAGGCGATGAGAGATTTTAGGTCGGTTTGGCGTAAACAAATTGAGCTGGTTATTAGTGCTCCTCACAGGGCTAGTGTTAGGAATGGGTAGTGTAATTGTGGGGAGAGAGGGCCAGTTAGGATGGTTAGGCGTATAATGCCATAGCCTCCTAGTTTTAAGAGTAGGGCTGCGAGTAGCATAGATCCTGCGATTGGGGCTTCTACATGGGCTTTGGGCAGTCATAGGTGGAGGCCATAGAGGGGGGCTTTTACTATGAATGCTATTAGTAGTGCCAGGCTTAGTAGGAAGTCGGTTCAAGAGTTGGTGAGTGTTGGGTGGGATAGTTTAAGGATAGCGAGGTGTAGGGTACCGATATGTGTGTGGAGGTATAGGATGGTGACTAGTAAGGGTAGTGAGCTGATGAGGGTGTAGAATAGTAGGTAGATGCCTGCACTTAGGCGTTCTGGCTGAGCCCCTCAGCGTGTGATTAGGATTAGTGTGGGGATTAGGGTTGCTTCGAATGAGATGTAGAATAGTGTTAGTTCGGTAGTTGAGAATGCTAAGAGAAGGAGGGGTTGGGCTGTAATTAGGGTAGTGATAAAGATTCGTTTGCGGGCTATTGGTTCGTGTTGTAGGTGGTTTTGGCTTGCTAAGATTATGAGGGGGAGCAGTCAGCAGGATAGTACTAGTAAAGATGATGAGGTTTGGTCAGTGCTTGTTCATTGAGAGAGATTTTTGTGGGGGTAGTATGAGGGAAGTAATCAGTGGAGACTAAGGGTGGCAATTAGGAGGCTATGAGTGGTGGTGTTAGTCCATAGGAGTTTTTGGGGAGATAAGAGAGCGGTAGGGAGGAGTATGATTGTGGGTAGGAGGATTTTTAGCATTGTAGGAGGTTTAGGTTGTGGAGATGGTCAGATCCGTGGGTTCGTGTGGAGGCGACTAGTATGGCTAGGCCAGTGCCTGCTTCGCAGGCTGAGAATGCCAGTATGAATACTGGGGCTACGGTGGTGGATGTTGTTTGGGTTTCGATGGGTCATATTGATAGGGCGATAAATATGGAGAGTATTATACTTTCTAGGCATAATAGGGTGGAGATTAGGTGGGTCCGGTGGAAAGCTAGCCCTAGGCAGCTTAGGGTGAAGGAGGAGTAGAAGCATAGGTGTAGGAGGGACATGGAGAGAGGCATAGGGTCGATCTATGATTTGTTGAGTCGAAATCAACTGTCTTGGTTAGACTACCTTTCTTGGTTTATTCAGCTCATTCTAGGCCTCCTTGAATTCATTCATAGATTAGTCCTAGTGTGAGGAGGGAGATAATGGTAGAGGCTCAGGTTAGGGTAGTGGTGGGTGATTGTAGTTGGGTGGCTCAGGGTAGTGGTAGTAAGAGTGCGATTTCTAGGTCGAATAGTAGGAATAGGATGGCTACAAGAAAGAATCGGATGGAGAATGGTAGTCGGGCGGATCCTAGGGGGTCGAAGCCGCATTCATATGGTGAGAGTTTTTCTGAGTCGGGGTTTGCTTGGGCGAGTCATAGATTTAGTGCGATTAGGGTAATGCTTAAGGTAAGTGATAGTGTAAGTATGAAGGTGATTATGTTTATTGCTCTTCTCTGGGGTTGCACCAGATTTTATAGATTGGAAGTCAATTGTAATTAGTATACTAGAAGAGCAGGATCCTCATCAGTAAATGGTCATGTAGAGGAACAGTCAGATGACATCTACGAAGTGTCAGTATCAGGCGGCTGCTTCGAATCCGAAGTGGTGGTTGGATGTGAAGTGGAAGTTAATTAGGCGTAGGAGACAAACGAGTAGGAAGGAGGATCCGATGATTACGTGTAGTCCGTGGAAGCCTGTGGCGACGAAGAAGGTTGAGCCATATACGCTATCGGCGATTGAGAATGGTGCTTCGTGATATTCTATTGCTTGGAGGGCTGTGAAGTAGAAGCCTAGGAGAATGGTAAGGGTGAGTGCATGGATTGCTTGTTTTCGGTTGCTTTCTATAATGCTGTGGTGTGCTCATGTTACAGTAACGCCAGAGGCAAGGAGGATTGCTGTGTTTAGTAAGGGTACTTCTAGGGGATTGAGGGGGTTAATTCCTGCTGGGGGTCATTGTCCGCCTAACTCTGGAGTAGGGGCTAGGCTCGAATGGAAGAATGCTCAGAAGAAGCCTAGGAAGAAAAATGCTTCGGATGTAATGAATAAAATTATTCCGTATCGTAGGCCTTTTTGGACAGTAGGGGTGTGGTGTCCTTGGAATGTGCTTTCTCGTACAATATCGCGTCATCATTGTAGTATAACTAGAAGTATAGAGAGTATTCCTAGGAATAGAAGTTGGGAGGAGTTATAGTGGAATCATATGATAAGTCCTGAGGTGGTGAGTAGGGCGGCAGCTGCGCCGAAGATTGGTCAGGGGCTGGGGTCTACTATGTGGTAGGAGTGTGCTTGGTGGGCCATTAGATGTTTTCTTGTAGGTATAGGCTTAGGAGTAGGACGAAGACATAGGCTTGGATTATGGCTACTGCGATTTCTAGGATGGTTAGGAGTAGCAGGATTAGTGAGGTTAAAGCGGATACGGTTGGGAGAATTGGCAGTAATGTGATAGTGGCAGTGGAGATGAGTTGGATTAGTAAGTGTCCTGCTGTTAAATTTGCTGTGAGGCGGACTCCTAGGGCTAGGGGGCGGATGAGAAGGCTAGTGGTTTCGATTAGGATTAGGGCCGGGATTAGTGGTGTTGGAGTTCCTTCGGGTAGGAGGTGGCCTAGGGATATTGTGGGTTGGTTTCGCAGGCCTGTGAGGAGCGTGGCTAGTCAGAGGGGGAAGGCAAGGGCTATGTTTATTGATAGTTGGGTAGTTGGAGTGAATGTATATGGTAGTAGCCCTAGTAGGTTGATTGTAAGTAGTAGTGTTATTAGTGATGTTAGGATTAGGGCTCATTTATGGCCTTTTTTATTTAGGGGTAGTATTAGTTGTTTTGTGGTTAGGTGGATAAATCATAGTTGGAGAGTGGAGAGGCGGTTAGTAACCCATCGATTGGTGGGGGAGGGGAACATTAAGGCGGGGAATACTGTTGATAGCAGGATGAGTGGGATGCCTAGGAGTTGGGGGCTTATGAACTGGTCGAAGAAGCTTAGGTTCATGGTCAGTTTCAGGAGGGGGTGTGGGTGGTTATGGTGGGTTTGTTGGACGGGGTGTTAGTGGAGATAAAGGATAAGAGTTTGGGTTGGATGATTAGTGAGAAGGTTAGTCATGATAGTAGTATGATGAGGAATCATGGATTTGGGTTAAGTTGTGGCATATCATTAAGGAGGGGGGGGGTCCTCTTTCTCTAGCTTAAAAGGCTAGTGCTGTTGCATAGCTTCTTAATGATTAAGAGGTTATTAGTGAGGATCAGTGTTCGAAGTGGGTTAGTGGGGTCGATTCTACTACGATTGGTATGTAGCTGTGGTTAGCTCCGCAGATTTCTGAGCATTGGCCGTAGAAGATTCCAGGTCGAGTAGTAATGAATGATGTTTGGTTTAATCGCCCTGGGATTGCATCAGTTTTTACACCTAGAGCGGGGACTGCTCAGGCGTGGAGGACATCATTGGCGGTGATGATAATGCGGATGGGAGATTCTATTGGGATGATTACTCGGTGGTCTACTTCTAATAATCGGAAGTGTCCTAGTGGGAGGTCTGTTGTTGGAATTATGTAGGAGTCGAATGTTAGGTCTTTGAAGTCAGTGTACTCGTAGGTTCAGTACCATTGGTGGCCAATGGCTTTTAGTGTGAGGTCTGGTTCGTTAATTTCGTCTATCATATATAGGATTTGCAGGGATGGGAGGGCTAGTATGATGAGGACAATTGCTGGTAGGATTGTTCAGATTAGTTCGATTTCTTGGGCATCTACGGTATTTGAGGACAGTTTTTCTGCTAGTATTAGTGCGAGGATGTATAGGACTAGGCTGCAAATTGCTAGTGCGACTATTAGGGCGTGGTCGTGGAATTCAATGAGTTCTTCTATGATGGGGGATGAGGCGTCTTGGAAACCGAATTGTGAGTGGTTGGCCATGGTGGGGTGTACAGGGTTTTCACCTGTAATTTAGTCTTGACAAGGCTATGTAATTGTTTTACTAACATCCCGGGGAGAAAGAAGCATAGATGGTTAAATGCGGCTGGCTTGAAACCAGTGTACGGGGGTTCGATTCCTTCCTTTCTTGGATTTGGACGAAGGCTGGTTCTTCGAAGGTATGGTAGGGGGGTGGGCAGCCGTGGATTCATTCAACGTTGGTTGTTGTTAGTTCTGGTTGTAAGACTTTTCGTTTTGAGGCAAAGGCTTCTCAGATGATGAATATTAATATGATTACGGCTGTTATTGAGATTAATGAGCCAATAGAGGATATAGTGTTTCATAGGGTATAGGCGTCTGGGTAGTCTGAGTATCGTCGAGGTATACCAGCGAGGCCTAGGAAGTGTTGGGGGAAGAAGGTTAGGTTTACTCCTGTAAATATGACCCCAAAGTGGGCTTTGGATCATGTGGGGTGTAGGGTGAATCCTGTTAGTAGGGGGAATCAGTGGGTGAATCCTGCCAGAATAGCAAAGACAGCTCCTATTGAAAGTACGTAATGGAAGTGGGCGACTACATAATATGTGTCGTGTAGGGCGATGTCTAGTGAGGAGTTGGCTAGGACAATCCCTGTTAGGCCTCCAATGGTGAATAGGAAGATAAAGCCTAGGGCTCATAGTATTGGGGGGTCTCATTTAATGGTTCCTCCGTGAAGTGTAGCTAGTCAGCTAAAGACTTTAATGCCAGTGGGGATGGCGATGATCATGGTGGCAGATGTGAAGTATGCTCGGGTATCTACGTCTATTCCTACTGTAAATATGTGGTGAGCCCATACAATGAAGCCTAGGAATCCGATTGATAGTATGGCTCATACTATTCCTATATAGCCAAAGGGTTCTTTTTTGCTTGCATAGTACGTTACTACATGAGAGATAATTCCGAAGCCTGGTAGGATTAAGATGTAAACTTCAGGATGGCCAAAGAATCAGAAGAGATGTTGGTATAGGATGGGATCGCCTCCACCGGCAGGGTCGAAGAATGTTGTGTTGAGGTTTCGGTCGGTGAGTAGTATGGTGATGCCGGCGGCTAGGACGGGAAGTGAAAGTAACAGTAGAACGGCGGTGATGAGAACAGATCATACGAAGAGGGGTGTTTGGTATTGAGAGAGGGCTGGGGGTTTTATGTTGATGGCGGTTGTGATGAAGTTGATAGCTCCTAGGATGGATGAGATTCCGGCTAGGTGGAGAGAGAAGATGGCTAAGTCTACTGAGGCTCCAGCATGGGCTATGTTGCTGGCTAGTGGGGGATAAACGGTTCATCCTGTACCAGCTCCTGCTTCTACTGTTGAGGAAGCTAGTAGGAGGAGGAAGGATGGGGGAAGTAGTCAGAAGCTTATGTTGTTTATGCGTGGGAAAGCTATGTCGGGAGCACCAATTATGAGTGGGACGAGTCAGTTTCCGAATCCTCCGATTATAATTGGTATGACCATGAAGAAGATTATTACGAAGGCATGTGCGGTGACGATTACGTTATAGATTTGGTCATCACCTAGAAGTGTGCCTGGTTGACCAAGTTCTGCGCGGATGAGTAGGCTAAGGGCGGTGCCGACTATGCCGGCTCAAGCACCGAAGATTAGGTATAGGGTGCCGATATCTTTGTGGTTGGTTGAAAATATTCATCGGTTGATAAATGTCACAGGTAAGATGGCTGAGTGTCTAAGCGTTAGGCTGTAGTCCTTTTTACAGGGGTTTAATTCCTCTTCTTATCGGCCCTGTAGTGAAGTTCATATTGAGTTGCAAGCTCATTGATGTGCATTAAAGATGTGCCAGGGTCTGTTAGGTAGAAGCTCGCTGGTTAGGGCACCTAGCTGTTAACTAGGGTTTTATGGGATCAAGGCCCATCTATCTAGGTAAGGCCCTAGCTTAATTAAAGCGTCTGAGTTGCATTTAGGGGATGCAGGATAATGCCCTGCGGGTCTTAGCAGAAACTAAGAGGGTTTAACTCTTATCTAAGGCTTTGAAGGCCTTCGGTTTGGGGTAGTTTTATCCTAAGTTTCTAGATAGAGGTCAGGATTAAGGGGGAGAGTGGCAGGGTTAATGTGGATAGGGCGATAAGGATGGGAATTGTGGTGTTTGTTCGTTTGGTGAGGTGCCAGTGTTTTATGTGGTTGGTGGAGTTAGGTGGTAGGGTGATTGTTGAGTGGTATGCGAGGCGTAGGTAGAAGAATAGTCCGAGGAGGGAGAGTGTAGCAAGGATTGTGGCTGTTGTAGTTATTTCTTGTTTAGTTAGTTCGTGGATGATGAGTCATTTAGGTAGGAAGCCTGTGAGCGGGGGGAGTCCTGCTAGGGAAAGTAGGACTAGTAGAAGGGCTGCGTTTAATGTAGGGAATTTTGTCCATGATGTTATTAGTGTCGTTAGTTTTAGGGTTTTGATTAAGTTGAGGGAGAGGAATACGGTGGTAGTTATTAGGGTGTATAGGTAGAAGGTTAGTAGGGCGAGTTTAGGGTTGTATATGATTACTGCGGTTATTCATCCTAGGTGTGCGATGGATGAAAAAGCTAGGATTTTTCGGAGTTGTGTTTGGTTAAGGCCCATTCATCCTCCGAGGGCGGTGGAGATGACGGCTAGGGAAGTTAGTAGTGTTGGGTTGAGTGAATGGGAAGTTAGGAAGAGGAGGATGGTCGGGGGAAATTTTATTAGTGTTGATAGGAGTAGGGCGGTTGTTAGGGATGAGCCTTGAAGTACTTCTGGGAATCAGAAGTGGAAGGGTGCTAGTCCAAGTTTTATGGCAATTGCTACTGTCAGTAGTAGGGAGGAGGTAGGGTGGGTTAATTGGGTGATATCTCATTGACCAGTGGATCATGCGTTTATTATGCTTGAGAATAAGAGAAGTGTAGAGGCTGTTGCTTGGACTAGAAAGTATTTGATTGTGGCCTCAATAGCTCGTGGGTGGTGAGATTTTGAGATGAATGGAATAATGGCGAGGGTGTTTAATTCTAATCCGGTTCAAGCTATTATTCAGTGGGTGCTTGAGATTGTGATGGTTGTGCCTAGGATTAGACTTAGGGAGGAGATTAGTTTTGTGTGGGGGTTCATTAGCAGAGGAAGGGGTTGAACCATCATTTTCGGGGTATGGGCCCGATAGCTTTGTTAGCTGACCCTGCTAGGAAATAATATAAAGGAAGTATGGAGAGTTTTGATCTCTTTTGTGTAGGTTCGATTCCTACTTTTCTAAGGTTTAAAGAGGTTTATAGGAAATGAGAGGGTTAGTGTACCTCTATATTCACTTTATCATAGTGACCCTTTGTGTTCAGGCACATTTCCTTAAGCAGGGGGGTGTCCTGCGTAGGAGATTGGTATACTAATGTGCCAAAGGCATAGTGCTAGTGTCAGGGGTAGGAAATTTTTTCAGAGGAGATGCATGAGCTGGTCGTAGCGGAAGCGTGGGTAGGAAGCACGGATCCATAGGAATCCAGAGGACAGGAGTAGGATTTTTGTTGCTAGGGTTATTGTAAATAGTTGTGGGGAGGGGTTTAGTGAGCTGGGGTTTAGGAATAAGATTGTAGTTAGTGTGTTTATTAATATAATGTTTGCGTATTCAGCTAGGAAGAATAGGGCAAATGGCCCTGCGGCATATTCTACGTTAAAGCCTGATACTAGTTCGGATTCTCCTTCTGTAAGGTCAAAGGGGGCTCGATTTGTCTCGGCTAAGGTGGAGATATATCATATTATTGTGAGAGGTCAGGAGGAGAAGATGAGGTAGAGAGGTTCTTGGGTTGTGGTGAGTATGTGTAAGGTATAGTTGCCACTTAATAAGACTACGGATAGAAGGATGATAGCTAGTGTGACTTCGTAGGAGATGGTTTGTGCTACTGCTCGTAGAGCTCCGATTAGTGCGTATTTTGAGTTTGAGGCTCATCCAGATCATAGAATTGAGTATACTGCTAGACTTGATATGGCTAGGAGGAAGAGCAGTCCGAGGTTTAGATCGGCAAGGGAGAATGGGAGGGGGAGGGGGATTCAGATGGTTAGTGCTAGAAGAAGGGCTAGTATAGGTGTTAAAGTGAAGAGGAGGGGGGAAGAAGTGGATGGGCGGATGGGTTCTTTAATAAATAGTTTTACGCCATCAGCTACGGGTTGTAGTAGTCCGAAAGGACCTACGATGTTTGGACCTTTTCGGGCTTGTATGTAGCTTAGTACTTTTCGTTCAACTAATGTGAGGAAGGCTACTGCAATTAGAATTGGGATTACATAGGATAGGGTCATAGCAAGGTAAGTTAGGATCGGGGGTTGAGTCATTTGGAGTGGGCTAGGGAGAGGACTTGAACCTCTGGGTAAAGGGCTTAAGCCTTTTGCATTTGCCGGACTCTGCCACGCTAGCGGCCCTTTTCTAGGGCTGGGGAGGGTATGTGGGGTTCCTTTTATAGTTTAGTTGGTGGCACTATTTAGGGAGAAGGCGTGCTTGTGGTATTGGCCTTACTTTCTCGGTCCTTTCGTACTGGAGAGAGTGTAGCATAGATAGAAACCGACCTGGATTGCTCCGGTCTGAACTCAGATCACGTAGGACTATTAATCGTTGAACAAACGAACCCTTAATAGCGACTGCACCATTAGGATGTCCTGATCCAACATCGAGGTCGTAAACCTCTCCGTCGATAGGGGCTCTTGGGAGAGATTGCGCTGTTATCCCTGGGGTAGCTTGGTCCATTTATCAATTTTATTGGGTCTGGTTACTATTAGTACATTGAGGGGTTGTTCTTAGTTAAGAGGGGTGGTCTTATTTTTGGAGGTTTTTCTTTTCTCCAAGGTCGCCCCAACCAAAAAATGTGAGCCAGTGTTTGGGTTATGTGGTGTATATACCTAGTAGGTGGTTGTTTTTGTGCAGGTGGCTACTGATTTTTAAGTTCCACAGGGTCTTCTCGTCTTATGGGTCTATTCCTGCTTTTGCACAGGGAGATCAATTTCACTGACTATCTGCAAGAGACAGTTGAGACCTCGTTTAGCCATTCATACAAGTCCCAATTTACGGGACAATTGATTGCGCTACCTTCGCACGGTTAGGATACCGCGGCCGTTAAACTGTAGGGGTCACTGGGCAGGCATCACCTTCAATACTAGGCTTGCTGAAGGCTATGTTTTTGGTAAACAGTCGGGTCTTGGGGTTGCCTAGTTCCTTTTGCAGATTTTAGTCTTTCTAGCGGGCGCTCCTGGGTTGGGTTAACAGGGTTATTTTAATGTGTGGGCTTGTTGGGGTTATTGTATTAATTGGGTGCTGTTAATAATGTAGTGATGTAAGCTTGCGCTTTAGAGGAAGTGGTCCTAGTTACTTATTTTAGCATTGATTCTTCTATTGTGAATAGATTAGCCTGTTAGTGAGGAGGGAGTTGTGCTGTTTTCATATTTTTGAGGTGGGAGCTTTGACGCACTCTTTGTTGGTGGCTGCTTGAAGGCCTACAAGTTGGTAGAAGTAAGGCGTGTTATCCGCTGCGGGAGATTGTGTTCTTTATCAAAGGAGCTGTACCTCCTTTGAATTACTCTTAATTCACTACGTGTGGGTTGGTTGTTGATCCTTGGAGAGGAATTAAGGATGAACTTAGATTCATTTCACAGGCAACCAGCTATCACCTAGCTCGGTTGGCTTTTCACCTCTACTAGTAGGTCATCCCACTCTTTTGCAACAGAGACGGGTTCGCTCAAAATGTAGCTGCCTACAAGTAGCTCGCTTAGGTTTCGGGAGGGCAAGCTTAAATTCGTTTTGCTTGGTTATACTTGCTAAACCATGGTGCAAGAGGTACAAGAGTTTATCTTTGCTGTGTGTTGCTTAAGTTTTCATTATTATTTCATCTTTCCCTTACGGTACGGGTCTCTAACGCGCCGAGAGGACTTTTCTATCGCCTATACTAAGTTGAGAGAATGTTTTAGTTTGTGGGTATAAAGGGGGTTAGTTGTTAATTGGGGATGGGTTGGGCTAGAGTTTAGCTTCAGGACGACCTAGGGGGTGGTAGGTATCTTCCAGGTGTAAGCTGAATGCTTTGGATTATAGCTACGTCCTGGTATGCTAAGTGCACCTTCCGGTACACTTACCTTGTTACGACTTACCTCATCTTTGGCAGGTTAGGTTATTAGTTATGGGGAGATGTAGCCTGCGAGGAGGGTGACGGGCGGTATGTACGTGCCTCAGGGCCAGTTTAAATAGGGCTTTATTATCCCAGTTTACTGCTAAATCCGCCTTCTGAGGGTTATTTCATGCCCTCTTTCGTATGGTTTTCTACTTTAGAAAATGTAGCCCATTTCTTCCACTCCATAGGCTATACCTGCTCAAGGCTATGTTGTGGGGGTGGCTATTAGGCTCACTGTTAAGCTCTCAAGGGAGGTGAGCTGACGACGGCGGTATGTAGGCTGCTTGGGCGAGGAGTGGTGGGGTGTAGCGTGGGTTATCGATTATAGAACAGGCTCCTCTAGGTGGGTTTGGGGCACCGCCAAGTCCTTAGAGTTTCAAGCGTTTGTGCTCGTAGTTCTCGGGCGGATACTTTGGTAGAATAAGTATCAAGATTTAGGGCCAGGCATAGTGGGGTATCTAATCCCAGTTTGAGCCCTGGCTTTCGCGGGGTTTGGTCTGCCATGGGGTTATTAGGATCGTTTTAGGGGTGGTTTTAGGCGCATCTTGGGCTTATGACAGCTTAGTTGCGATTTAATTCTAATTGCCTAGGTAGTATGAGCCCGCTCTTTACGCCGGATGCTGTTAGCTTGGGTCTCTTGTATGACCGCGGTGGCTGGCACAAGATTTACCGACCCTGGATGAGTGCTATAACTAAGTCAAGTTTACACTTATTGCTTAATGTTAATTACTGCTGAGTACCCGTGGGGGTGTGGCTAAGCAAGGCGTTTTGGGCTACGTCGAGTGAGTGAGCCTGATACCCGCTCCTGTTGTCTTAGTAAGAAGTTAAGGGCATTTACACTGGGGCGCGGATACTTGCATGTATATGTTTAGCACTAGTTAACAGTAAGGTTAGGACTAAGTCTTTTGTCCATGGGCTGATGTGGGGCCATCTTGGCATCTTCAGTGCCATGCTTTATTGTAAGCTACTTGGAC